GCTAGCGTAGCTTAACGCAAAGCATAACACTGAAGATGTTAAGATGAGTCCTAAAAAACTCCGCATGCATAAAGACCTGGTCCTGACCTTATTATCAGCTTTAACCCAAATTACACATGCAAGTCTCCGCAGTCCCGTGAGTACGCCCTCAATCCTCCACCCGAGGACGAGGAGCGGGCATCAGGCACAAATTTTAGCCCAAGACGCCTGGCCGAGCCACACCCCTAAGGGAATTCAGCAGTGATAAACATTAAGCCATGAGTGAAAACTTGACTTAGTTAGGGTTAACTAGGGCCGGTAAAACTCGTGCCAGCCGCCGCGGTTAAACGAGAGGCCCAAGTTGATAACACCACGGCGTAAAGGGTGGTTAAGGAAAACAGCACAATAAAGCCAAATGGCCCTTTGGCCGTCATACGCTTCTAGGCACCCGAAGCCCAATCATACGAAAGTAGCTTTAATATGCCCGCCTGACCCCACGAAAGCTGAGAAACAAACTGGGATTAGATACCCCACTATGCTCAGCCCTAAACTCAGACATTAAACTTTAAACATCCGCCCGGGTACTACGAGCATCAGCTTGAAACCCAAAGGACCTGACGGTGCCTTAGACCCCCCTAGAGGAGCCTGTTCTAGAACCGATAACCCCCGCTAAACCTCACCACTTCTGGTTATCCCAGCCTATATACCGCCGTCGTCAGCTTACCCTGTGAAGGTATAAAAGTAAGCGAAATGGGCACAACCCAATACGTCAGGTCGAGGTGTAGCGCACGAAGTGGGAAGAAATGGGCTACATTTTCTATTATAGAATATTACGAATATATAACATGAAATAGTGCTTGAAGGAGGATTTAGTAGTAAAAAGGAAACAGAGTGTCCTTTTGAACCCGGCTCTGAGGCGCGTACACACCGCCCGTCACTCTCCCCTATCAAAACGCAATAAATATTACTAATACTAAAGCACTGTCAAGGGGAGGCAAGTCGTAACATGGTAAGTGTACCGGAAGGTGCACTTGGATTAAACCCAGGGCGTGGCTGAGTTAGTCAAGCATCTCACTTACACCGAGAAGACATCCATGCAAGTTGGATCACCCTGAGCCAAACAGCTAGCTTAACAGTCAATATAATTCAACAATATTAATAACAAGACATAACTTAACACCATTAATTAAATCATTTTTTTACCTGAGTATGGGAGACAGAAAAGGTTCAACCTAAAGCAATAGAAAAAGTACCGCAAGGGAAGGCTGAAAGAGAAATGAAATAACCCATATAAGCGCTAAGAAACAAAGACTAAACCTTGTACCTTTTGCATCATGATTTAGCCAGCACCCTCAAGCAAAGAGCCCTATAGTTTGAAATCCCGAAACCAGGTGAGCTACCCCGAGACAGCCTATTTAAATTTAGGGCTAACCCGTCTCTGTGGCAAAAGAGTGGGAAGAGCTCCGGGTAGAAGTGACAGACCTACCGAACCTGGTGATAGCTGGTTGCCTGAGAAATGGATAGAAGTTCAGCCTCGTACGCCCCCGACCCAGTAAATATAATATTAAAACAGCAGAGAGATGTACGAGAGTTAGTTAAAGGGGGTACAGCCCCTCTAACAAAGGATACAACCTTCACAGGAGAATAAAGATCATAATATATAAAATATGCTGTTTTAGTGGGCCTAAAAGCAGCCACCTAAGCAGAAAGCGTTAAAGCTCAGGCAGAACAAAATTTATTATACCGATAACAAATCTTATTTCCCTAAAAATATCAGGCCAACCCATGCACCCATGGAAGAAATTATGCTAAAATGAGTAACAAGAAGACCTGCTCTTCTCCAAGCACAAGTGTAAACCAGATCGGACCAACCACTGGAAACTAACGAACCCAGCCCAAGAGGGGATTGTGAAAAACAAAAAAATCAAGAAAAGCTCACAATTAACAGATCGTTAAACCCACACTGGAGTGCTATTTTTAAAGGAAAGACTAAAAGAAGGGAAAGGAACTCGGCAAACATAAGCCTCGCCTGTTTACCAAAAACATCGCCTCCTGCAACTAAACTGAGTATAGGAGGTCCAGCCTGCCCAGTGACCACGGGTTCAACGGCCGCGGTATTTTGACCGTGCAAAGGTAGCGCGATCACTTGTCTTTTAAATAGAGACCTGTATGAATGGCCAAACGAGGGCTTAACTGTCTCCCCCTTCCAGTCAGTGAAGTTGATCTATCCGTGCAGAAGCGGGTATAAATATACAAGACGAGAAGACCCTTTGGAGCTTAAGGTACAAAATTCAACCACGTCAAGCGACTTATAAGAAGCAAAAACCTACTGGAAAATGAAATTTTACCTTCGGTTGGGGCGACCACGGAGGAAAGACAAGCCTCCGAGTGGAATGGGCCAAATCCCTAAAGCCAAGAGAAACATCTTTAAGCCGCAGAACATCTGACCAAAAATGATCCGGTAAATAAAACCGACCAGCGAACCAAGTTACCCTAGGGATAACAGCGCAATCCTCTCCCAGAGTCCATATCGACGAGGGGGTTTACGACCTCGATGTTGGATCAGGACATCCTAATGGTGCAGCCGCTATTAAGGGTTCGTTTGTTCAACGATTAAAGTCCTACGTGATCTGAGTTCAGACCGGAGTAATCCAGGTCAGTTTCTATCTGTAACGCCACTTTTCCTAGTACGAAAGGATTGGAAAAGAGGGGCCAATACTCAAAGCACGCCCCACCCCTAATTGATGAAAACAGATAAATTAAATAAAGGGAGGGCCAAACCCCAACCACCCAAAATAAGGACATACTGGGGTGGCAGAGCATGGTAAATTGCGAAAGGCCTAAGCCCTTTAAATCAGAGGTTCAAGTCCTCTTCCCAGTTTATGTTAAGCACTTTAATAAATCATTTAGTCAACCCCCTGGCGTACATTGTACCCGTCCTGTTAGCGGTAGCCTTCCTAACCCTTATTGAACGAAAAGTCCTAGGATATATGCAACTACGAAAGGGACCAAATGTGGTCGGACCATATGGGCTACTTCAACCCATCGCGGATGGGGTTAAACTATTTATTAAAGAACCCGTCCGCCCCTCTACATCCTCCCCATTTCTATTTTTAGCCGCCCCTATTCTTGCGCTGACTCTAGCCCTAGCACTATGAGCACCCATGCCCATACCACACCCCGTAGTCGACCTCAACCTCGGAATTTTATTTATCCTGGCATTATCAAGCCTTGCAGTCTATTCCATTCTTGGATCCGGCTGGGCATCAAACTCGAAGTACGCCTTAATTGGAGCCCTACGGGCAGTAGCACAAACAATTTCATATGAAGTAAGCCTCGGATTAATTCTTCTATCAGTAATTATATTCTCCGGGGGCTATACCCTACAAACATTTAGTGTTGCCCAAGAGAGCATCTGATTATTAGCCCCTGCCTGACCCCTCGCCGCAATATGATACATTTCAACCCTAGCAGAGACAAACCGAGCACCATTTGATTTAACAGAGGGAGAATCAGAGCTAGTTTCGGGCTTTAACGTAGAGTACGCAGGGGGGCCCTTTACCCTATTCTTCCTGGCTGAATATACAAATATTCTATTAATAAATACTTTATCTGCAGTATTATTTTTAGGGGCATCCCAAATCCCAAACATCCCTGAATTAACAACAGTTAATCTTATGACTAAAGCCGCCCTTCTCTCCATTATATTCCTCTGAGTGCGGGCCTCATATCCACGATTTCGATATGATCAGCTTATGCACCTAGTATGAAAAAATTTCCTCCCACTAACACTAGCCCTAGTATTATGACACATAGCCCTCCCAATCGCGATAGCAGGCCTCCCACCACAACTATAATTCAGGAACTGTGCCCGAGCACCCAGGGACCACTTTGATAGAGTGGCTCACAGGGGTTAAAATCCCCTCAGTTCTTAGAAAAAAGGGGGTCGAACCCATGCCCAAGAGATCAAAACTCTTAGTGCTTCCGCTACACCACTTTCTAAGATGAAGTCAGCTAAATAAGCTTTCGGGCCCATACCCCGAACATGACGGTTAAAATCCCTCCTCCATCAATGAACCCCTATGTACTCGCAGCCCTCCTCTTCAGCCTAGGACTGGGAACTACCCTAACTTTTATGAGTTCCCATTGACTGCTCGCTTGAATGGGACTAGAAATTAACACTCTAGCAATTGTTCCCTTAATAGCCCAACACCACCACCCCCGCGCGGTAGAAGCCACCACAAAGTATTTCCTCACCCAAGCCACTGCTGCAGCAATAATTATGTTTGCAGGCATAACAAACGCCTGAATTACAGGAGAATGAGATATAAATAATATATCCACCCCCCTTGCCAGCACCATAATTATTATTGCCCTAGCACTAAAAATTGGGCTAGCCCCTATACACTTCTGAATACCAGAAGTTATACAAGGACTAGATCTTCTAACAGGACTAATTTTATCAACTTGACAAAAACTTGCCCCATTTGCCCTGATTATTCAAATAGCCCAAGCCGCGGACCCCTTACTACTAACAGCCCTAGGAATCACATCCGCCTTAATTGGGGGGTGAGGCGGCCTCAACCAAACACAACTACGTAAAATCCTGGCTTACTCTTCAATTGCACACATAGGATGAATAATTATTATTCTTCAACACGCCCCCCAACTCACCCTACTTGCATTAAGCACATATATTTTCATAACATCCGCGGCGTTCCTCGCCCTCAAGATAACATCTACCACAAAAATTAATACTCTCACATTAACATGATCAAAAAGTCCGATTTTGACAACAACTACCGCCCTAGTATTACTATCACTAGGCGGTCTCCCCCCTCTGACAGGGTTTATGCCAAAATGGCTAATCCTACAAGAACTCGCAAAACAAAATATCCCCATTGCTGCCACAATTATAGCCCTAGCTGCCCTATTAAGTCTATACTTTTACCTCCGCCTTTGTTACGCAATAACTCTGACAATTTCCCCTAATATTGTTAATTCGGCAACCCCTTGACGCATCCAGACAACCCAGCTCTCCCTACCATCAGCAATATTTATTACAATTGCCCTGGGGCTTCTACCAATGACCCCAGCCATTCTTATATTAATAACTTAACCCCTCAGGGATTTAGGATAACATTTAGACCAAGGGCCTTCAAAGCCCTAAGCAGAAGTGAAAATCTTCTAGTCCCTGATAAGACCTACAAGAGCCTATCTTGCATCTCCTAATTGCAAATCAGGTATTTTTATTAAACTAAGGCCTTACTAGATGGGAAGGCCTCGATCCTACAAACTCTTAGTTAACAGCTAAGCGCCCAAGCCAGCGAGCATCCATCTACTTTTCCCGCCTGTGGCCTGGTAAGGCGGGAAAAGCCCCGGCAGACTATTAATCTACGTCTCTGGATTTGCAATCCAACATGTATCTTCACCACGAGGCTGTGATAGAGAGAGGATTTAAACCTCTGTCTTCGGGGCTACAACCCGCCGCCTAAACACTCGGCTACCCTACCTGTGGCAATTTCACGCTGATTCTTTTCTACGAACCACAAAGACATTGGTACCCTCTATCTTGTATTTGGTGCCTGAGCTGGAATAGTAGGGACCGCCCTAAGCCTCCTTATTCGAGCTGAACTAAGCCAGCCCGGATCACTCTTGGGCGATGATCAAATTTATAATGTTATCGTCACCGCCCATGCCTTTGTTATAATTTTCTTTATAGTAATACCAATCCTTATTGGAGGCTTTGGAAATTGACTCGTCCCACTAATAATTGGAGCACCAGATATAGCATTTCCGCGAATAAATAATATAAGCTTCTGACTCCTCCCCCCTTCTTTTCTCCTGCTCCTAGCCTCCTCTGGTGTTGAAGCTGGGGCCGGAACAGGATGGACAGTATACCCACCACTTGCAGGCAACCTCGCCCACGCAGGCGCATCAGTAGACCTAACAATTTTCTCACTCCATCTCGCAGGTGTATCATCAATTTTAGGGGCAATTAACTTTATTACCACAACTATTAACATGAAACCCCCAGCTATTTCTCAATATCAAACGCCCCTATTTGTCTGAGCCGTACTCGTAACAGCCGTACTTCTTCTCTTATCATTGCCAGTATTAGCTGCCGGAATTACAATACTCCTTACAGACCGAAACCTTAACACCACGTTCTTTGACCCGGCGGGGGGAGGTGACCCAATCTTATATCAACACCTATTCTGATTCTTCGGCCATCCAGAAGTTTATATTCTTATTCTACCAGGATTTGGGATCATTTCGCACGTCGTAGCCTACTACTCAGGCAAAAAAGAACCATTCGGCTATATAGGAATAGTTTGAGCTATAATAGCTATTGGCCTTCTAGGATTTATCGTATGAGCCCATCACATATTTACTGTCGGAATAGACGTAGACACTCGTGCATACTTTACATCCGCAACAATAATTATTGCTATCCCAACAGGCGTAAAAGTATTTAGCTGATTAGCCACACTCCACGGAGGGTCTATTAAGTGAGAAACACCTATATTATGAGCCTTAGGATTTATTTTCCTTTTCACAGTTGGGGGTTTAACAGGAATTGTTTTAGCCAACTCTTCACTTGATATTGTTCTTCATGACACCTACTACGTAGTCGCACACTTCCATTATGTACTGTCAATGGGTGCCGTATTCGCTATCATAGCAGCCTTTGTACACTGATTCCCCCTATTTACGGGATTTACCCTGAACGACACTTGAACAAAAATTCACTTCGGAGTAATATTTATTGGCGTCAACCTCACATTTTTCCCTCAACACTTTCTAGGATTAGCAGGAATGCCACGACGCTATTCTGATTACCCCGACGCCTACGCCCTATGAAATACAGTATCATCCATCGGATCCCTTATTTCCCTAGTAGCAGTAATTATATTTTTATTCATTCTCTGAGAGGCCTTTGCCGCCAAACGAGAAGTATCCTCAGTAGAACTGACCACAACAAACGTAGAATGGCTCCATGGCTGCCCTCCTCCATATCACACATTCGAAGAGCCAGCATTTGTCCAAGTTCAATCAAACTAATAAGAGAGGAAGGAATTGAACCCCCGTATACTGGTTTCAAGCCAGTCACATAACTATTCTGTCACTTTCTTCTAAAGACATTAGTAAAATATATATATTATAACACCTTGTCAAGGTGAAGTTGCAGGTTAAACCCCTGTATGTCTTAAACTTAAAACTTAATGGCACATCCCACACAACTAGGATTCCAAGACGCGGCATCACCCGTTATAGAAGAACTTCTTCACTTCCATGACCACGCCTTAATAATCGTGTTTTTAATTAGTACCTTAGTACTTTATATTATTATTGCAATGGTTTCAACCAAGCTCACTAACAAATATATCTTAGACTCACAAGAAATCGAAATTGTATGAACTATTTTACCAGCTGTCATTTTGGTCTTAATTGCCCTACCATCCCTTCGAATCTTGTACCTTATAGACGAGATTAATGACCCCCACCTAACAATTAAGGCTATAGGACATCAGTGATACTGAAGTTATGAATATACAGACTATGAAGACTTAGGCTTTGACTCTTACATAATCCCCACCCAAGATCTCGCTCCGGGCCAATTTCGACTATTAGAAACAGACCATCGAATGGTAGTCCCCATGGAGTCCCCCATCCGAGTCCTAGTCTCCGCCGAAGATGTTTTACACTCTTGAGCCGTCCCATCCTTAGGCGTAAAAATAGATGCAGTGCCAGGGCGACTAAACCAAACAGCCTTTATTACCTCGCGCCCGGGCGTGTTTTATGGACAGTGCTCTGAAATCTGTGGCGCTAACCACAGTTTTATGCCCATTGTAGTCGAAGCAGTCCCACTAGAACATTTCGAAAGCTGATCATCATTAATGCTAGAAGACGCCTCATTAGAAAGCTAATTATTGGATAAAGCGTTGGCCTTTTAAGCCAAAGTTTGGTGCTTACCGACCACCTCTAGTGAAATGCCCCAATTAAACCCCGACCCTTGATTTGCAGTCCTAGTATTTTCATGAGTTATTTTCCTTACTGTCATTCCAACCAAAATCTTAAGTCACACCACACCAAATGAGCCAACACCAATAAATGGAAAAAAACACAAAGCTGAGCCCTGAGACTGACCATGATAACAAGCTTTTTTGATCAATTTGCAAGCCCATCCTTCCTAGGGATTCCACTTATTGCTATTGCAATCGCACTGCCCTGAATACTACTCCCAATTTCCTCATCACGATGAATTAATAACCGACTTATTACAACCCAAACATGATTCATTAACCGATTTACTAATCAGCTAATAACCCCCCTAAACGTAGGAGGACACAAATGAGCACTTCTACTAACCTCTTTAATAATATTTCTTATTACTATTAATATGCTAGGCCTTCTCCCATACACCTTTACACCCACAACACAATTATCCCTAAATATAGGATTTGCCGTACCACTTTGACTTGCCACAGTAATTATTGGGATACGAAATCAACCAACAGTTGCCCTCGGACATCTTCTGCCAGAGGGAACACCCATCCCGCTAATTCCCGTATTAATTATTATTGAAACAATTAGCCTATTTATTCGGCCCCTGGCCCTAGGGGTTCGACTTACCGCCAATTTAACTGCAGGCCACTTATTAATTCAACTTATCGCCACAGCCGTTTTCGTCTTAATACCAATAATGCCCACAGTGGCAATTCTTACCGCCGCCGTCCTTTTCCTTTTAACTCTTTTAGAGGTAGCCGTGGCAATGATCCAAGCCTATGTATTTGTACTGCTTCTAAGTCTTTACCTGCAAGAAAACGTTTAATGGCCCACCAAGCGCATGCATATCATATGGTTGATCCAAGCCCATGACCACTAACCGGAGCCGTCGGTGCTCTATTAATAACATCCGGCCTAGCAATCTGGTTTCACTTCCATTCAACAACATTAATAACCCTCGGAATAGTTCTTTTATTACTCACAATATTCCAATGATGACGCGACATTATTCGGGAGGGGACCTTCCAAGGCCACCATACACCCCCGGTACAGAAAGGACTACGATACGGGATAATCCTATTTATTACCTCTGAGGTATTTTTCTTTCTCGGATTTTTCTGAGCCTTTTACCATTCAAGTCTGGCCCCAACGCCCGAACTAGGAGGATGCTGACCCCCAACAGGAATTATTACGCTGGACCCCTTCGAAGTCCCCCTCCTTAATACCGCCGTACTTTTAGCATCAGGTGTAACAGTCACATGAGCCCACCACAGCATTATAGAGGGTGAGCGAAAACAGGCCATTCAATCCCTCGCCCTTACGATTCTACTAGGATTATATTTTACTGCCCTTCAAGCCATAGAATATTATGAAGCACCATTCACGATCGCTGACGGGGTATACGGCTCTACATTCTTTGTGGCCACAGGATTTCATGGACTACATGTCATTATTGGATCCAACTTCCTGGCCGTGTGTCTTCTCCGTCAAATCCAATACCATTTTACGTCCGAGCACCACTTCGGTTTTGAGGCCGCCGCCTGATATTGACACTTTGTTGACGTAGTATGATTATTCCTCTACGTATCCATCTATTGATGAGGCTCATAATCTTTCTAGTATTAAAGTTAGTACAAGTGACTTCCAATCATTTAGTCTTGGTTAAACCCCAGGGAAAGATAATGAATTTGATCATAACTGTTTTTACTATTACAATACTACTATCTTCAATCCTAGCAATTGTGTCTTTCTGACTACCCCAAATAAAACCAGATGCAGAAAAATTATCCCCTTATGAGTGTGGATTTGACCCCTTAGGGTCTGCCCGTCTACCTTTTTCACTGCGGTTTTTTCTAGTGGCCATCCTATTCCTTTTATTTGACCTGGAAATTGCTCTCCTTCTCCCCCTGCCATGAGGAGACCAGCTCCAAAGCCCCACTGAAACATTCTTTTGAGCTACCACAGTCCTAATTTTATTAACTCTAGGCCTAATTTATGAATGAATACAGGGCGGCCTAGAATGAGCAGAATAGGGAGTTAGTCCAAATCAAGACCTCTGATTTCGGCTCAGAAAATTGTGGTTTAAACCCACAGCCCCCTTATGACACCGGCACACTTTAGTTTTAGTTCTGCATTTATTCTAGGATTAATAGGATTAACGTTTCACCGCACTCACCTACTCTCCGCACTATTATGTTTGGAGGGCATAATACTATCCTTATTCATTGCATTAGCCTTGTGAACATTACAATTTGAGTCAACAAGTTTCTCCACCGCCCCTATGCTGCTATTGGCCTTCTCCGCCTGTGAAGCAAGCACAGGCCTTGCACTCCTGGTAGCCACGGCCCGAACCCACGGAACTGATCGTTTACAAAACCTTAACCTCTTACAATGTTAAAAGTATTAGTCCCCACTGTTATATTATTTCCAACGATCTGATTAGCTTCCCCCAAATGACTATGAACGACTACAACCGCTCATAGCCTACTACTTGCCCTTATTAGTCTTACATGGTTAAAATGAACATCAGAAACCGGATGAACCATATCAAATTCATATTTAGCCACAGACCCCCTCTCAACCCCCCTCTTAGTACTAACCTGTTGACTCCTTCCACTAATAATCCTCGCCAGCCAAAACCATATTAACTCCGAACCAATTGCCCGACAACGCCTGTATATTACACTTCTAACCTCACTACAGACCTTCCTTATTATGGCCTTCGGTGCCACGGAAATTATCATATTTTATATTATATTTGAAGCCACACTAATTCCAACCCTAATTATTATCACCCGATGAGGTAATCAGGCCGAACGCCTCAACGCAGGAACCTACTTTCTATTTTATACCCTAGCAGGCTCCCTCCCACTATTAGTCGCCCTGCTCCTTCTCCAACAATCTACAGGAACACTATCTATATTAGTAATCCAATATTCCCAGCCATTACTAATAAATTCATGAAGCCATAAGATCTGATGGGCCGGCTGCTTAATCGCATTTCTGGTAAAAATACCACTTTATGGGGTACACCTCTGACTGCCCAAAGCACATGTTGAGGCCCCCGTTGCAGGATCTATAGTACTAGCAGCTGTATTACTAAAATTGGGCGGATACGGAATAATGCGAATAATAATTATATTAGAGCCATTATCCAAAGAATTAATATACCCTTTTATTATCCTAGCATTATGGGGTGTTATCATGACGGGATCAATTTGCCTTCGGCAAACAGATCTTAAGTCCCTAATCGCCTATTCATCTGTTAGTCATATAGGACTTGTAGCAAGCGGCATTTTAATTCAAACCCCTTGAGGGTTCTCAGGGGCTATTATTTTAATAATCGCCCACGGACTGGTGTCCTCAATATTATTCTGCTTGGCCAATACAGCCTATGAACGAACCCACAGTCGAACCATACTTCTCGCCCGCGGCCTGCAAATAATCTTCCCATTAACAGCAGCCTGGTGATTCATTGCCAACCTGGCTAACCTGGCATTACCACCACTGCCCAACCTAATGGGAGAGCTCATAATTATTACAACACTATTTAACTGATCCCCCTGAACCATTGCACTCACGGGCATAGGGACTCTAATTACTGCAGGCTACTCCTTATATATATACTTAATATCTCAACGAGGACCAACACCCAGCCACATTACAAAACTCTCACCCTTCCACACCCGAGAACACCTATTAATAGCTCTTCATCTAACCCCGGTCTTACTCCTTATGACAAAGCCAGAACTCATGTGAGGCTGATGTTACTAGTAAGTATAGTTTAACTAAAACGTTAGATTGTGATTCTAGAAACAGGAGTTAAAACCCCCTTACTCACCAGGGAAGGATAAGAATCAATAAGTACTGCTAATCCTTATACCCCGCGGTTAAAATCCGCGGCTTCCTTACGCTTCTGAAGGATAATAGTTATCCATTGGTCTTAGGAACCAAAAACTCTTGGTGCAAATCCAAGTGGAAGCTATGAATTCAACAACCCTAATTATATCCTCCTCATTGATTCTAGTTATTACAATCCTTATGACCCCGTTACTCACAACACTAGACCCAAAGCCAAAAGGTGCAGAATGAGCAAACACACATGTTAAAACCGCCGTCAGCACTTCTTTCTTCATCAGCCTATTACCACTTATAATTTTCTTAGACCAGGGGATAGAAAGCATTACTACAAACTGACATTGAATAAACACACACATATTTGACACCAATATTAGCTTTAAATTTGACCACTACTCTCTCATTTTTATCCCTATTGCCCTCTACGTTACCTGATCAATTTTAGAATTTGCACTATGATATATGCACTCCGACCCAAACATAAGCCGGTTCTTCAAATACCTGCTCCTATTTTTAGTAGCCATAATTACCCTGGTCACAGCCAATAATATATTTCAGCTATTTATTGGCTGAGAGGGGGTCGGAATCATATCATTTCTACTAATTGGATGATGATATGGACGAGCAGATGCTAATACAGCAGCCCTTCAGGCCGTCATCTATAACCGAGTAGGGGACATTGGACTAATCCTAAGCATGGCCTGGTTTGCAATAAACCTTAACTCTTGAGAAATTCAGCAAATTTTCTTTTTATCAAAAAACTTTGACATAACAATTCCTCTAATCGGACTTATCCTTGCAGCAACGGGAAAATCGGCCCAATTTGGCCTACATCCCTGACTTCCCTCTGCCATGGAGGGCCCCACCCCAGTATCCGCCCTACTCCACTCAAGCACAATAGTTGTTGCAGGTATCTTCCTGCTAATTCGCCTGCACCCACTTATAGAAGATAATAAATTAGCACTAACAGTCTGCCTCTGCTTAGGAGCACTTACCACGCTATTTACAGCCACCTGTGCCCTCACCCAAAATGATATCAAAAAAATTGTAGCTTTCTCAACATCTAGCCAATTGGGCTTAATAATAGTTACAATTGGTTTGAATCAACCACAATTAGCATTCCTTCATATTTGTACACACGCCTTCTTCAAAGCTATACTGTTCTTATGCTCCGGGTCAATTATTCACAGCCTAAATGATGAACAAGACATCCGGAAGATGGGGGGCCTTCACAACCTCATGCCAGCCACCTCGACCTACCTTACAATTGGCAGCCTAGCACTGACAGGAACCCCATTCCTCGCCGGATTCTTTTCAAAAGACGCCATCATTGAAGCCCTAAACACCTCATATCTTAACGCCTGAGCCCTGACCCTGACACTAGTTGCTACCTCCTTCACCGCAGTCTACAGCTTCCGAGTAGTATTCTTTGTAACCATGGGATCCCCCCGATTTCTGCCCCTCCCCCCAATTAATGAAAATAACCCATTAGTAATTAACCCAATTAAACGACTCGCCTGAGGAAGCATCCTCACGGGACTTATTATTACATCCAATTTCCTCCCTTCAAAAGCCCCTATCATGACAATGCCCACCTCCCTGAAATTAATAGCTCTCATAGTAACCATTATTGGGCTCTTAGTTGCCATAGAACTCACAGCCATAACCAACAAACAAATTAAAATTAACCCTACAATTTCCCTTCATCACTTCTCAAATATATTAGGTTACTTCCCTGCCACAATTCACCGACTTCCACCAAAACTTAATTTAATATTAGGGCAATCAATTGCCACCAAGTTTGATCAGACATGACTCGAAATTACAGGCCCAAAAGGACTAGCACTAACCCAAATAATTATATCAAAAATTACAAGCGATATTCAACGGGGCATAATTAAAACATATTTAACTATTTTCCTATTAACACTAGCCCTCGCAATCCTGTTAACCCTTATTTAAACTGCCCGCAAAGCCCCACGACTTAATCCCCGAGTAAGCTCCAACACTACAAGCAGAGTTAAAAGTAATACCCAAGCACAAATTACTAATAATATACCACCAAAGGAATATATAATAGCCACACCACTCACATCCCCCCGCAACATAGAAAATTCCTTCAAACCATCAATGACTACCCAAGAACCCTCATATCACCCCCCTCAAAATATGCTAGCCACTATAATAACCCCCGTCAAATAAATTAACACATACCCGGCCACAGAGCGACTCCCTCAAGCCTCTGGAAAAGGCTCAGCAGCCAGAGCCGCTGAATAAGCAAACACCACAAGCATCCCCCCCAAATAAATTAAGAATAGAACCAAAGACAAGAAAGAGCCCCCATAACCAACTAAAATTCCACACCCTACCCCAGCCGCAACTACTAGTCCTAAAGCAGCAAAATAGGGAGTGGGGTTAGAAGCAACAGCAATCAAGCCTACAACTAAAGCTATTAATAACAAAAACATAAAATAGGTCATAATTCTTGCTCGGATTTTAACCGAAACCAATGACTTGAAGAACCACCGTTGTAATTCAACTACAAGAACAATAATGGCAAGCCTACGCAAAACCCACCCGCTAATAAAAATCGCCAACGACGCACTCGTTGATCTTCCAACTCCCTCTAATATTTCTGCATGATGAAACTTTGGGTCCCTCTTAGGACTCTGCTTAATTACCCAGATCCTAACTGGGCTATTTCTAGCTATACATTACACCTCTGATATTTCAACCGCGTTCTCATCAGTAGTACATATTTGCCGAGACGTAAATTACGGCTGACTCATTCGTAACCTACACGCTAACGGGGCATCCTTCTTCTTCATCTGCATTTATATACACATCGCCCGAGGCCTCTACTATGGATCCTACCTCTACAAAGAGACTTGAAATATAGGGGTAATCCTACTTCTGCTTGTCATAATAACCGCCTTTGTGGGCTACGTACTCCCATGAGGCCAGATATCATTCTGAGGGGCAACAGTAATTACAAATCTATTATCAGCAGTACCTTATATAGGAGACACCCTTGTACAATGAATTTGAGGTGGTTTCTCAGTTGACAACGCAACGCTAACACGATTCTTCGCATTTCACTTCCTTCTCCCATTTGTAGTCGCCGCCGCAACCATCCTACATCTTCTATTTTTACACGAGACGGGGTCAAACAACCCGGCCGGACTCAACTCCGACGCAGACAAAATCTCTTTCCACCCATATTTTTCTTACAAGGACCTCCTAGGGTTTGTTGTAATACTACTAGCCCTTACATCCTTAGCATTATTTTCTCCCAACCTATTAGGGGACCCAGAGAATTTTACTCCAGCAAACCCATTAGTTACTCCACCCCATATTAAGCCAGAATGATATTTCCTATTTGCCTACGCCATTCTCCGGTCTATCCCAAACAAATTGGGGGGAGTGCTTGCATTGCTATTCTCTATTTTAGTCCTAATAGTAGTGCCGATACTACACACCTCAAAACAACGAGGACTAACATTCCGTCCCCTCACCCAATTCTTATTCTGGGCCCTAGTGGCAGATATAATTATCTTGACATGAATTGGGGGTATACCTGTAGAACACCCCTACATCATTATTGGGCAAATTGCATCCATCCTCTATTTTGCACTATTCCTAATTCTTATCCCACTAGCAGGATGAGTAGAAAATAAAGCATTAAAATGAGCTTGCCCTAGTAGCTTAGCATGAAAGCATCGGTCTTGTAATCCGAAGACCGGGGGTTAAATTCCCCCCTAGCGCCCAGAAAAGAGAGATTTTAACTCCCACCCCTGGCTCCCAAAGCCAGAATTCTAAATTAAACCATCTTCTGGTAGTAACCTATATGATATAGTACATACTATGTATAATATTACATAATGCATTAATACTATATATGTATTATCACCATTCATTTATTTTAACCTAAAAGCAAGTACTAAAAATTAAGACGTGCATAAACCAAACAATTAAAATTCAGAAATAATTTATTTTAACCTGGGAAATATATTATTCCCTTATAATCGGTCCTCAAATTTTTCTTCGAAGATTCAGTTAAGGTTTATATTAAACATATTAATGTAGTAAGAGACCACCAACCGGTCTACATTAAGGCTTCCTATTCATGATAGAATCAGGGACACAAAATGTGGGGGTCGCACACTGTGAACTATTCCTGGTATCTGGTTCCTATTTCAGGTACACAACTGTAAATCCCACTTTCGGATAACTACATTGGCATAAGTTAATGGTGTTATGCACACTCCTCGTTACCCAACATGCCGAGCATTCTTTTATATGCATAGGGGTTCTCTTTTTTTGGTTTCCTTTCACTTTGCATTTCAGAGTGCAGGCTCAATACATATATCAAGGTTGTATATTTCCTTGGTAGAATTAAACTAGGTTAATCAATAAAAGACATAACTTAAGAATTACATATGTTTATCTCAAGTGCATAATATATTATTTTTTCCTCAACTAATCCTTATATATACGCCCCCCCTTTTGGCTTTTGCGCGACAAACCCCCCTACCCCCTACGCTCAGCGAATCCTGTTCTCCTTGTCAAACCCCGAAACCAAGGAAGGCTCGAGAACGTACCGACTAGCAAGTTGAGATAAGGGCTAGCCATCCGCGTTATATATATATATATACATACACATCGCATTTATTTACCACATAATTTTCCAAATATTAGCCTAAAAATTTCTATTAAATTTTTAACACAATTTTTCAGTACTAAAAAATCCAACAATAATAT